AAGGAGTTTCATTCTGTAAACCGGAGACTCAACATTGCTATCACAAGAGTTGAAAAACCTTATGGACAACCTAATATTCTTGCAGAATATATAGCTTTACAATTAAAAAATAGAGTTTCGTTTCGAAAAGCAATGAAAAAAGCTATTGAATTAACTGAACAAACGGATACAAAAGGAATTCAAGTGCAAATAGCAGGCCGTATCGACGGAAAAGAAATTGCACGTGTTGAATGGATCAGAGAGGGTAGAGTTCCCCTACAAACAATTCGCGCTAAAATTGATCATTGTTCCTATACAATTCGAACTATTTATGGAGTATTAGGTATAAAAATTTGGATATTTGTAGACGAGGAATAATCAACCTTGTCTTCCCATTCTGTCCAGTGATAAAACAAAAAATGACAAACTCTTTCATTCTTTTTTCGTTAAAAATAAAAAAATGAACAATTCTAATTCTATAAGGTTAAATATAAATTCGATTGATCATTTGGTATAATTGCTATGCTTAGTGTGTGACTCGTTAGTTTTTTCTTTATAGTTTCAAGTTGGGATTAAAAAAAAAAAACTGACCCCTGCTATAAACTTTGTAATTATATAAAATAAACTAATAACCAACTTATTGCTTCGTATTGTCGAGATCCCAAGAAACAGTCACTATATGAATGAGTGGATCTATCATATGGTTGTAGCAACTGAAATTCTTTCAACAAAAAATAGATCTGATTATGGGTTGTAAAGCAAAAAAAATAAAATAAAGGGATGTGGATAAATGGAAGGATGATAGAAAGAAAGAACAAAAATATCAATGATATATGATTCCAATATGTATGGTCTATGAATCACGTCATAAAAGGCAGTGTGATAAAGCATCAATACTGATAATCAATACTGATAAGATAATTATAAATATAAGAATTTTTAAATGAAATAATTTAAAATAGAATAAAATAATAAAGAGCCTTCAGGTTAATAAAAACTGAGGAAATTGACTTGGGAACAAATTTTGTTGGAAGCTCCATTGCAAAGTTCGGACCTAACCATTAATGGAGAAGCTATGGGAACGACAGAACCTGTGACTGCATAGGCTTCTATTGAAAACGAATCCTAATAATTCATTGGGTGGGATGGCGGAACGGACCAAGAAAAAATTGATTTATTCTGAGAGGTTATGAATTGAACCTTCGAATGAAACAGGAAAGAGTAAATATTCGCCCGCGAAACCTCTATTTATTGGATTACAATCTTTTGTCGTAATTCGATAGAGGTAAAAAAAAATAAGGAAAGGATTCGTTATGTTATAAAAATAAAAAAGAGAAACATTACATTATCTATAAAGATACATAAATGTACACACACGTCTAGCTGTATTGTATATCTTGTATCTACATCTTCCTTCTTATGTAAGAAATTAAATATCAATAAAAGCCATTACTTGGTGTATTATCTATTAATGTGTACCTATTAATGTGTATCTATTAATGTGTATCTATAATATTATTTTATTGAATTTGAATCCTTTCATTCGCGAGGAGCTGGATGAGAAGAAACTCTCATGTCCGGTTCTGCAGTAGAGATGGAATTAAGAAACAACCATCGACTATAACCCCAAAAGAACCAGATTTCGTAAACAGCATAGAGGAAGAATGAAAGGAATATCTTGTCGAGGCAATCATATTTGTTTCGGCAGATACGCTCTTCAGGCACTTGAACCTGCTTGGATTACAGCTAGACAAATAGAAGCAGGGCGAAGAGCAATGACACGATATGTGCGTCGTGGTGGAAAAATATGGGTACGTATATTTCCCGACAAACCTGTTACAGTAAGACCCGCGGAAACACGTATGGGTTCGGGGAAGGGATCCCCTGAATATTGGGTATCCGTTGTTAAACGGGGTCGAATACTTTATGAAATGGGTGGAGTATCAGAAACTGTAGCTAGAGCAGCTATCTCAATAGCTGCGCGCAAAATGCCTATACGAACTCAATTTCTTATTTCAGGATAGAGATGTAGAACTAAAAAAAAAGGGTATTGGGGATGAAAAAACAACCGCAGGTTTATTTATTTCTGGACGGACAATATTTCTTTTTTTTCTTTCATACTTTTGCATTGAAATAACAGATTGAAATAAAAATGATATGATTCAACCTCAGACCCTTTTGAATGTAGCGGATAACAGCGGAGCTCGAAAATTGATGTGTATTCGAATCATAGGAGCTGGTAATCACCGATATGCTCATATTGGTGATGTTATTGTTGCTGTAATCAAAGAAGCAGTTCCCAATATGCCTCTAGAAAGATCAGAAGTAATTAGAGCTGTAATTGTACGTACATGTAAAGAACTCAAACGTGAAAACGGTATGATAATACGATATGACGACAATGCTGCAGTTGTCATTGATCAAGAAGGAAATCCAAAAGGAACTCGAGTTTTTGGTGCGATCGCTCGAGAATTGAGACAGTTAAATTTTACTAAAATAGTTTCATTAGCTCCCGAAGTATTATAAATAGTAGTAGATGAGACTATGATATAGTATAGGGTATCTGAAATAGATCAAATAGATCAAATTAGTAGATTGTGTCTCACGTATATACTTTATAATAAAAATAATAAAAAGAAAAAAAAGGAAACATGTTGATTATATCAAAATTAGGAGGAACCTATAATTCTAGTTCGTCATGGGTAGGGACACTATTGCCGATCTAATAACTTCTATAAGAAATGCTGACACGGATAAAAAAGGAAGGGTTCGAATAGCATCTACAAATATCACCGAAAACATTAGTAAAATACTTCTACGAGAAGGTTTTATTGAAAACGTTCGGAAACATCAGGAGAGTAACAAATATTTCTTGGTTTCAACTCTGCGACATAGAAAAACCAGAAAAGGAATATATAAAACTAGAACCATTTTAAAGCGTATCAGCCGGCCCGGCTTACGAATTTATTCCAACTATCAACGAATTCCTAAGATTTTAGGTGGAATGGGAATTGTAATTCTTTCTACTTCTCGAGGTATAATAACAGATCGAGAAGCTCGACTAGAAAGAATTGGAGGAGAAATTTTGTGTTATATATGGTAATCTTCCACCTCTGGTATCCGAATTTTCTAACTTCCTATTTGTAAAATAGAGAGGAAAAGTGAGTTATATAACTATTCCTCCATTAGTTGATACTTCAAGGAGGTTACCTGGAATGAAAGAACAAAAATTGATTCATGAGGGTTTAATTACTGAATCACTTCCCAACGGTATGTTCCGGGTCCGTTTAGATAATGAAGATCTAATTCTAGGATATGTTTCAGGGAGGATCCGCCGCAGTTTTATACGGATACTACCGGGAGATAGAGTAAAAATTGAAGTAAGTCGTTATGATTCAACCAGGGGACGTATAATTTATCGACTTCGCAACAAAGATTCGAATGATTAGGTTATTTTTTTAACCATGGGTATACAATTCGAAGTTCAAAAAAAATTCAAGAGACTTATTCTCTTCCAAGAAGTGGATTCAGAATTAAGGTAAGGAATAAAAAATATGAAAATAAGGGCTTCCGTTCGTAAAATTTGTGAAAAATGTCGACTGATTCGCAGGCGTGGACGAATTATAGTGATTTGTTCCAATCCGAAACATAAACAGAGACAAGGGTAATTCTTCTAAAAAAGAACTTTACTTTCAAAAAAAAAATATATATATGTAAAAATAAGGTAAAGGATCTGTTTTAACATGAAATGGATATCTCCGTATCTTTTCTTTTTGTATATTTCTGACTCATAAATATGAGATGATAAAATATGACAAAAGCTATACCAAGAATTGGTTCACGTAGGAATGGGCGTATTGGTTCACGTAAGAATGGACGTAGAATACCAAAAGGCGTTATTCATGTTCAAGCGAGTTTCAACAATACCATTATAACTGTTACAGATGTACGAGGTCGGGTAGTTTCTTGGGCCTCCGCCGGTACTTCTGGATTCAAAGGCACAAGAAGAGGAACACCTTATGCTGCTCAAGCCACAGCGGTAAATGCTATTCGTACAGTGGTTGATCAGGGTATGCAACGAGCAGAAGTTATGATAAAGGGTCCTGGTCTCGGAAGAGATGCAGCATTACGAGCCATTCGTAGAAGTGGTATATTATTAAGCTTCGTACGTGATGTAACACCTATGCCACATAATGGATGTCGACCTCCTAAAAAAAGACGTGTGTAGAAATAAGAATTAAACCGATTTCAAGAGAAATAAATGATCAAATAATAATACTAGTATAGTATGGTTCGAGAGGAAGTAGCAGGATCCACTCGAACACTACAGTGGAAGTGTGTTGAATCAAGAGTAGACAGTAAGCGTCTTTATTATGGTCGTTTCATTCTGTCACCACTTATGAAAGGTCAAGCTGATACCATCGGTATTGCCATGCGAAGGGCCTTACTTGGAGAAATAGAAGGAACATGTATCACACGTGCAAAATCTAAGAAGGTGCCACATGAATATTCTACGATAGTAGGTATTGAGGAATCAGTACATGAAATCTTACAAAATTTGAAAGAAATTGTATTGAGAAGTAATCTCTATGGAGTTAGAGACGCGTCGATTTGCGTAAGGGGTCCTAGATACGTAACCGCTCAAGATATCATCTTACCACCTTCCGTAGAAATAGTTGACACGACACAACATATAGCTAACCTGACGGAACCAATTGATTTGTGTATTGGATTACAAATCAAGAGAGATCGCGGATATCGTATGGAACCCATAAATGACTCTCAAGATGGAAGTTACCCTATAGATGCTGTATTCATGCCTGTTCGAAATGCGAATCATAGTATTCATTCTTATGGGAATGGGAATGAAAAACAAGAGATACTTTTTCTAGAAATATGGACAAATGGAAGTTTAACTCCTAAGGAAGCACTTTATGAGGCTTCTCGTAATTTGATTGATTTATTTATTCCTTTTCTATATGCGGAGGAAGAGGACATTAATTTCGAAGAAAATAAAAACA